ATCAAAGTGAAGATCGTTGTATTTTGTCTTTTTATGCCGGAAGGTTGAGGCAGCAAGTATGTCCGTACTGGTTCATCATTCCAAGGGCCTATTTCGAATAATTTGACCTTATTCATTCTGTCTTTCTTTATGAATTTTTGAGAAAGGACAATATTCGAAAAACTAGAAAACCCTTCTTACGTTTCCACATCAAAGTGAAGATCGTTGTATTTTGTCTTTTTATGCCAGTTGGTGTTCCGAAAGTCCCACCTATGCCACTTGAACCTGAAGAAGAAATAAATAATAAAAAGAAACCTAAAACAGGATTCCTCGCAAAATCACTCAAATTCCACAAAAGCCTCACACGAGAAAAAGAATTCATAGACGAAGAAGAAAAAAAAGGAGAAAAAGAAGTAGATGAAGAAGAAGTAGATGAAGAAGAAGTAGATGAAGAAGAAGTAGATGAAGAAGAAGAAGTAGATGAAGAAGAAGAAATAGAAAAAGTAGAAAAAAAAAAAAGGAAAAAGACGGAGAAGAAGAGGAGGAAGAAGAGGAGGAAGAGGAACCTTGGGTTGACTTATAGTGCGACTTGTCAGATATATTGGCTCATATGGGATTTCCCCGTTCTCTCCCCGATTGAGAGATCCTCTATTTCGCCCAAGAAAGATTAATTGAATCATCCAAAATTTGGAGCGTGAAGTCCAATTAGATACATTTTTTAGGGGCATTCAAATTCCTATTAGCCGTTCGAATAATTTATGGTTGGCTTGGTTGGACGAATAAATTGAAGTATCCAGGCTCCGTTTAAAAAAACCAATTGGTAATCTATCTACCATTACTCCTTATATCATAAACGGATTCCTAGTTAGAAAGAAATCTTATTTGTAAATAGAAATGATCTGAAACTGTTCTGTTAATCAATCGAGTAATATGCATGAAGACCTCGAATATTTGCCGAAATGCCTGAATTGAGAAAAAAGAAGTGGTAATGGGAGTATTTGTTCTATATGTGCAAATCAAAAGCGGGTGGATCTTTACCCGGAGTAGAGTATAAACCTAAAAAGATTCAGATTAACGAGGTCCATTTAGGAACAAGCAAATGACATCGTGATTTGAATTGGATCTCGATGAAAGACTACATCAATGAAAAGTGAATTCGATAAGTTTCATTAATTCTTTACTCGTCTTTCTTGAAAATCGAATCAAAATGAGAAGTCCGAAAGAGCATTCTATGAAATCCGAAAGGGGATTGGAATCTATACATTGATTTTTTTCGCAAAATTTTGGAACCGTATGCGTCAAAAGGCGCCTGTACGGTTCCTAAGGAATAGAATTTGACCCTAATCGAACGACTTTATCGAGACAGAGCACTTTTTTTATTCAAAGACCTGGATAAGGAGCTCGCGAATACAATTGTGGGTCTTATGGTATTTCTCAATATAGAGGATAATACCAAAGAACAATTTTTATTTATCAACTCTCCTGGTGGATCAGTAGTGTATGGAATCTCTGTGCATGATGTTAGCCGACTGGTGCGACCAGATGTACATACACTAGGCATGGGAGTAGTCGCTTCAATGGCCGCTTTCATCCTGTCCGGAGGATCACAACCCAAACGTCTAGCATTCCCTCACGTTTGGCGCCAATGAGGTTTTATTTGAGATAAAAAAGAAGACTATGCCTTCGCCATATGAAATATGAATAGTAAGTAATATAAGTAATAATAGCATGGCACTTTGAATTCGATATATGAAAGTTTTTGATTGTTTTTTCAAAGCATTAGATTATGTATCGAGAGAGTAGTATGAGATAAAAGGTATTTATGATTTTATCTATCGGGAGTCCAGTTCAGCGTCACATTTTTGCTTTCACACCGGAGATCTAGTAACAATATTTATGTTATGAACGAGTGAAAAAAAAGATTCTTTTTTCCTTAGTTTATTTAATCAAATAAAAAAGCAACTTTGGGATTGCTTAATCATAGACAAAAAAGAAATCCATATATAAAGCAACGGAGCCATCATAGTAGTTTTGACCTCCCACAAAAGGAAGGGTGGTAATTTGATCATTTACTGATCGAGGTCTAATAGATCCTATTTTTCTCTTTCTTTGATAGAGGGTAAGGATCAATTTGATTGTAGAGCCGTATGCAATGCACAAAAGATGCCTGTACGGTTGTTCAATTCTATCTTTTTTCTTCTTATTCTTTTCTCTTTCTTTCTTTTCTCTTCCCTTTATCAGGCGAACTAGAAGAACCTTTTATTATATCATCAGGGTAATGATTCATGAACCAAAATGTGCTTTTCCAAAGAATCGCACCCCGAGTGACGTAGGCCTGGACGGAGACGAAGTGACAAAATTACGTAACTACGTCGTAGGACATTATGCACAAAGATCGCGCAGGTCTATAGCGATGGTAATCGCCGACCTGAAAAGATATACTTATATGACACCAACAGAGGCCCGAACTTATGGAATTGTTGATTCTGTAGCGGCTGACTGGGAGGTCTAGGAAATTCATGATTTGAGATTACCCATACTGGCCGGGGAGAAAAGGCCAGTCCACAGAGAGATTCTGAAATTGCTGAGGCTTGGTTCGATCAAGCTGAGTATTGGAACAGGCTATAGCACTGACTCCCGGGAATTATAGTCAAGCATATAATTGGGTAAAGCTGAAGAAGCCTTTCGAATAAAAGATAATATCGTGTATTTATTCCATAGATGAACCATTACCCATTGGTGATTAGGCTATACCCAATAAGAATGGGGCACTTTATCTACTCAGGATTCTAAAGGAGAGACGATCCTTCCACAACGTCTTTAGAAGCTAGATTTCTACGCCTTCAAACTAGGGCTTACAATGGATGCACTTTCCCAATCTTGTTCGAGCTGCTAATCTCAGAATTCGCCGAAGTCGATTCAGCTGGTCGCCCATTTATGGAATACGTTCAGTCCTTCCTTACCCAAGTGGCCCCGCGAATCGAGTTGAGTCTTCGGAAGTATCGCAATAGAGGGAATGACGAATCTTTGCGCTGTGCGCACTGTTCTATTTACAAATCTGTCTTTCAAACTGAACAAGAGATTGAAATTTTTGCTTCCACTTTCGGAAGGACTTTTAGAAGACCCTACTGTCTTTTCTAAGGGTTCTAAGCTCTTTCGAAGAAGAAGCAGATTCAGTTTCGACGAAGATTCCTTTTCGTCGAAGGTCAAAAATTCTTTGCCTTCTCAAAAGATGACGTCGTTGATTTCTTTATTCCATACATTAGTGAATCTATGTTTTTAGAAGTCATTTGGTATAAGGAATTGAATTCAGCGGGATAGTTCATTCACATTTTTCGACCAAGAACGCTTGCGAAAACTTTTAGATCGACGAATTTCATTTGGTGTATCCTACTGTGTATTGTGTATCATTAACTCTTTCTTTTATTATGACCCCCGGAGGGAAAATGGAAACGAACCTCCATTTTTGAGAATTGGCTGACGAATAGATCAAAGAATATTCCGTATACAACGATACTAACAAACCATTTTCTATAATGATAGACTCCTCTTTTGAGTTTGCAAAAATGGAAACTTAGGCAAGTTCTTTTTGAGAAAAATGAAACTATGACCCATTTTGAGTTTGAAAAAATCGAAACTTAGGTAAATGCTTTTTGAGAAACATTTTCTTCTTATTCTTTTCTCTTTCTTTTATAAAAGATGACGTCGTTTATTTCTTTATTCCATACATTAGTGAATCTCTTTGACCATTATGCACAAAGATCGCGCAGGTCTATAGCGATGGGAATCGCCGACCTGAAAAGACATACTTATATGACACCAACAGAGGCCCGAACTTATGGAATTGTTGATTCTATAGCGGATGACTGGGAGGTCTAGGAAATCCATGATTTGAGATTACCCCTACTGACCGCCTTTAATAAGAGGACTCCGGTATAGGAGGAATCCGGTTAGGATAAATCTAAACCCTACTATTATGTATATGATTCAACATGCCAACTATTAACCAACTCATTAGAAATACAAGACAGCCAATCAGAAATGTCACAAAATCCCCCGCTCTTAAGAGATGCCCTCAACGTCGAGGAACGTGTACTAGGTTGTATGTGCGACTCGTTCAGATCATCAGCTAGAACAAAGGAAAGAGAAAAATTTTCCAGTATCATTGCTCCTATGCCTTTCATTGTGTATGAAATTTATGGTTTCCATTGGTGTCAATCCAATCACCTCAATTTAAGAATTCTCCATTGGTAGCAAATGGTTATCCATTAAGCGGAGGAAATCTTGGTTAAAATTGAAAAACAGACCGCCCTCTTGCAAGAACGGACTAAGAGGGTCAGCTACCCAGCCAATCCTCAAAATGAAATACCGTTACTGTATATGTAGATCTCGTTGTGAAAGGCCTAGTTACTGGAAAATTCATGGGTAGAGCCAAAGAATGTGAACTATACAAGTTACCAATAATATTCATTAAATAAAGTGAAAGGCTCCGGTGTATAGAGAAGACCTCACCGTTTAAGAAGTAACCATAGAAACGATGGAATCCACTATTTCGTTAGAATTTCTATTTCTTAGTTTCATACCTAGTAGAATACAATTTCGTATTTCGAGGTGAAATGACTAGAAAAAAGAAAAAATCGTGGTCGGGAAGGTTATAGTAGCCAAAGCCGTTGGAATTTTGACTTTGTCCATTGGAAACCCGTTTTGTTATTAATAGACTACGAAGAGGAAAAAGAATAATTGAAAGAAAATATGAAGAAATACCTAGGTTGCCTATTATGTAAAACTAGAAAAATCTCTTATAGTAAGAATTCTATTTTCTTTCGAAATTTTAGTCAGATAGATTTAAAAACGCATGATTTTTCATTCTCTAATGTTCTCAATAACGAACCTTCGAAATTGTCCAGTACACTTTTTTTTGCAACATCCGCAAAACAACCAATATATTTATAGGAGGAAAATATGAGCTTTCAACCATTATTCACAGTTTTCTTAAAGATACTGAATTCGGCAGCTTTCGTGGGCCTAGCCTGTGGGCTGATAACTGTATTCTCGATTAGACCTTCTTATTTTTTCCTTCTCGTCGAAGAGCCTGAGAAGAAGGTAGCAGCAATAACTGGTTTGATTCTGGGACAGCTCGTGAGGTTCCTATCGATTTATAATGCGCCTCTCCATCGATTATTGTGTATACCGCACGCAATAACGGCTTTCTTTCTACCCTACCTTGTGATTTCGTTTTTGTTTGACAATTTCCATCCCTCGTTTAGTATCAGTACCAGCAGCACTTTCAGCATTTTCCTGAATAGTTTCATTTTTCAATTATCCAACCAGATTATTTTACCAAGTTCACTGTCAGCCAGATTAGGCCACATTTATCTGTTTCGATGCAAGAACAAGCTGGATTTTCTAACGGGTAGTTTTGTTGGTTGGTCAATTGGTCAAATTTGTTTACTTTTATTCTTACAAAGATTATTCGCTTGGATATACAAATATCGTTTGAGGAGCGCTCAGAACCAACTTGTGTCAAAATGGAATAAGTCCATTACTAAGTACCTTGGGGAAGCATTTACGGCCTTTTTGGCCCAACGTGTGTCAGAATTTCTTAAGTACTGGAATAAGTACAGTACTAAGATTTATCAGTACCTTGCTAAACACCTTGGGGACGACTTTACGTTACTTGTGCGAGACTGTGAGTGGTTTGTGTCAGAAGTGCAATACTTGGTGTTAGTAGAGCTACTGCGAAACACCGGTCGGGTAATTACTATTTTCTTATATATTACCTCGGTCGTCTATGCAACTCGAATGCCGATACCCATGGTAACGTATAAACTCAAGAGCACCGTCGAAAGAACACTCCAACCCTCCCATCTAACGAGACAAATCGAAAAGTCTTACGCGTTCAGCGGGTTGGTGAATAATCCGATGACGAAAAACAAAATAAAACAAAGGGAATTCAAAAGGGAATTCAAAAGGGAATTCAAAAAATTGGTACCTAACCCTAACTCTTTGAATTTATGGGGAGTCTATGGGGATGTGGATCTGAATGAAGTTGTTGAACGCAGATTCACTGACCCCGACGAGTCGGTGTATCGGGATGTGGATCCGAATGAACTGAAAGTTGAAGAAGTGAAAGTTGAAGGCGAATTCACTGAACCCGACAAGTCGGTGTCTCGGGATGTGGGTCTGAATAAAGTGAAAGTTGAAGGCGAATTCACTGAACCCGACAAGTCGGTGTCTCGGGATGTGGGTCTGAATAAAGTGAAAGTTGAAGACAAATTCACTGACTCCGACGACTCGTTTGAAGCAACTGCGATGTCATTTTTCGAGCCTAACCGATGGGATCGTCCATTACGATACATAAGAAATCAGTTGTTTATGGGGGCTGTACAAGAGGGCACCTCACAATATTTTTTTGATACATGCCGAAGCGATGGAAAAGAAAGAATAGCTTTTACATATCTTCCTGCTTTGTCTTTTTTCAAGGAAATGATGAAAAGGATCGGGATATCTTCATCCACAGTAGAAAGACCCTCCTTTGATGAACTAGATAAAAATTGGCTTAATAATAACAAAGAAAAAAAAACAAACTTAAATAATGAGTTAAAAAAGAGAATGGAGGCTCTAGACACGGGATTTCTTTTTCGAGATATACTCGACAAAAGGACTCGGGTTTGTACGGATAAAACTATCAAAATTTGCCTACCAACAAAGTATGATCCTTTTTTGAATGGGCCCCATCGTGGAAGAATCAAAGAGGTGAAGTCCTCTCTGGACTTGAACACACCCGAGGTTGCCACTGCTCCAATTTCAATCAAAAAAAGTCCAATTCCAATCGAAAAAAGTCCAATTCCAATCGAAAAAAGTCCAATTCCAATCCAAACAAGCGAACCGATTCAACTAGGCGAAACTACTAAAATTGTTATTCCAGGCGAAAGTAGTGTAACCCCAATGAATCCAGTTCTTAACTTTTTTGAGTCCTGTTGTGAGTCCCTCGAGAATGCATCGAAGAAAAGAAATCAACCTCGGAGAAGAAAAAAGATTGCAAGGCGTTTATATGGTAAATATTTAAAATATCAAGCTCGTGGGAGAAAAACTAGTCAAACTTTCAAATCCCAAGCTCGTAGGAGAAAAAAGAGGCCCATTTTCAAATCTCGTGGAAGAAAAAACGGCGAAACCTCTCAATCTCGTGAAAGAGAGATTATTCAACCTTACGTACCTAGAGTTAGAAAACTCGTTGAGATAAATCGCATGATTGATACCCTTCTTCCAGGTTTCCTTCCGCATTCCCAAAAATATGAACTGAGAACGTTCGGGCTACTAGAAAGACAAAAACGACTAGCAAAAAGCAAATTTTTTTCTAATCCTTTGGCCAAATTATTTCAACGACTAGCAAAAAGCAAAATTTTTTCTAATCCTTTGGCCAAATTATTTCATGGTAAAAGGGACGGAAGAGTTGATTGGAACGAGCAAGAAAAAAATGAGAAAGAGCTAAGAAACTACGGTCTGCTTCAAAAATTGTATTTGGATCACAAAATTAGTAAAAAAGTCCCTCGATGGCGCTTTCTATTAATCAGCGAGCTGCAGAAGGAGGTAGGATTCAGTACTGTAACCGCTCCTAAGAGGCTGGACGATAAGAAGGAAAATGACTATGAGATTTTATCATACAAAATTAAAGACTTTAGTCTAAGTGAGAAGAAAAGAAGGTCGAAGAGGAAGAGGAAGAAGAGGAAAGGTACTCAAAAAGATGAAAAAACGGAAAAAACGGAGAATGAGATTGATCAAAAGACTGAAAAAACGGAGAATGAGATTGATCAAAAGACTGAAAAAACGGAGAATGAGATTGATCAAAAGACTGAAAAAACGGAGAATGAGATTGATCAAAAGACTGAAAAAACGGAGAATGAGATTGATCAAAAGACTAAAAAAACGGAGAATGAGATTGATCAAAAGACTAAAAAAAAGGATAAGACTGAAAAAACGGATGAGGAGATTGAGAAAGATATTCTGAATACTGATGAGCTTTTCCATCGCTTAACCAAAAAGGAAAGAAAGGAGATTATTAAATACGAGTTTTCGAACTGGGACAATTATCGTCCGGGTCTAATCAAAGGTTCTATGCGCGCCCAACGGCGTAAACGCATTGCTTTAAGATGGGTTGAACCTTTTTTTCATTCCCCTCTTTTTTATCACTTCACAACAAGTAGACTGGATATTTATTTCAAATTTAGCCAAGTGAAGGCCCTTGTTCAAAAATTGATAGATAACTTGAAAATCAAAATAAGCAAAAAAGGCCCCCTTGCAAAAACAAAAAGGAAGAGAGACGAAAAAGAAAGGAAAGAAAGGAAAAAAGGGAAAAGGGAAAGAAAGGAAAAAAGGGAAAAAGGGAAAGAAAGGAAAAAAAGGGAAAAAGGGAAAGAAAGGAAAGAAGGGGAAAGACTGACAAGAAGTATAAGAAGTGCAGGTATAAAAACCCTAAAATTCCTAAAATTCCCGATGTGGAGAAATGAGAGGAAGCAAGAGGACACGCAGCTATCGGATGCAGCTAAAGAGTATAAACAGTGGGCGGCAATCGACGAATGGGAGAGTAACGTTGACAATGGGCTCGGAATACGAACTTATTTCTTATTTTTGCAACGAACTTTGAGAAAATATGTTAGATTGCCTTTATTGATAATCGTGAAAAATAGTTTACGGTTCTTATTATTGCAAAAGACCGAGTGGTTTGTGGATTTCGAGGACTGGCAAAACGAGGTTCATATAGTAACCGACAATAACGGTAATGCTATACCCGGGGCAACACCGTGGATGAATTGGCCGGAGTATTGGTTCGAGGACGGTTTTCAGATCAAAGTTTTACATCCTTTTTCTTTGAAAGCTTGGCACACACCGTATGATGCCGAAAAAGTAAGCAAGATGGACTCTCTTTATCTAATGCCTTTAGAGTGGGGACTAGCTAGCTTTCCGTTTGGTGATGCGGTAGAGGAACGGTCCTTGGAACGTTTTTTTGCGCCCATTTTGAACGAACTAAAGCCAATAGGTGAAACATTTTGGATCTTCCTAAGAAGCTCAATTAGCTATTTTCTAGTTCTAAGAAAATGTATCAAGGTTCTAAGAAAATGGATCAAGGTTCTAATAAAATGGATCAAGGTTCTAATAAAATGGATCCAGGTTCTAAGAAAATGGATCCAGGTTCTAAGAAAACGAGCTATAAAAAACATAAAACGGCTTATCAAAAAGATTCAAGTTTCCAAAAAAATGGTGAGAGTAGATGAATCGAGTGAAACTAAAAAAGAAAAAGATTCTATAATCAGCAATGAGATAATTCAGGAATCATTTAGTCAAATTCAATCTACAGCTTTGCCAAATTTTGAAGAACAAATCGAAAATATGATTGATAGAACAAACACAATAAACAAGCAAATAGAAATAATTAGAAAAGAAAAAATCAAAGTCACTTCCGGACTAAATAAAGAAGAATCACCAAAAAATCTTTGGAAAATTTTCAAAAGAAGGAAGGTTCGATTAATAAATAAATTTCATTATTTTCAAAAATGTTTGATTGAAAAAATAGACCAAATATGCCTAGATCTCGTTCTCTGTTTCATAAACAAAATTATTGACAATACTGAAAAAAATAAAAAAAGACTTCGTTTGGGTAAGGATTTTTGGAAATTTTTTGACTCGCCAGATTTATCTTCCCTGTCACAAGCCTATGTATTTTACAAATTATCACAAAGCCAAGTTAGTGATAAGTTAAGATCTGTTCTTCAATATCGCGGAACGTCTTTTTTTCTTAAGACTGCAATAAAGGAGTCTTTTGAAAGACAAGGAATCTTTCATTCCGAATTAAAGAATAAGACCGAATTAAAGAATAAGAAACTTCGAAATTTTCGAACGAATCCATGGAAAAACTGGTTAAGAGGTCATTCTCACTACACTTTATCTAAGAGGAGATGGTCTAACTTAAAAGCTCAATTAAAATGGTCTAACTTAAAAGCGGAATTCAAATGGTATAAAAAAAAAGCTCAATTAAAATGGTCTAAATTCAAAGCTCATTTCAATTATTTCAATCGCCATAGGCCTAAAAAGAAAGAACAAAATAGGCCTAAAAAGAAAGAACAAAATGTAGATTCATTAAAAAAACAAAAAAATAAGTTGGAAAAAAACTATAGATATGATCTTTTAGCCTATAAATTTCTTTCGTCTGAAACTAAGAAGGACTCCTATATTTCTAAACAGAAAGATGAATTATGTGCTATACCAGAGGGGATGTTTTTCAAGTATTATCTGAATTCTCAACCTGAGCGACGGTTCCCGGGTCCTATTTTTGGAGTCGATTTAGTGGCCGCGATAGATAGCTTTGTGGAGAAAAAAACTAATGAGATTTGCATGGAGCCTTATCCATCACTTCAGGAGAGATGTCGGATTCCGATACAAAGAAAAATCGAGCCGCCCACCAATGAAAAAAGAGACAAAAACAGTTTTTTGAATTGGATGGGAATGAATGAAGACTTAGACCTACCCCTAGTGAATTCGAGTGATGAGGATTGGTTCGTCCGACAAGTTATGGAACCTTCGGATAGATATTCTAATCGACCGTGGATTAGCCCAAGCGAACTACTTTTTCAAAATTTGACCCTAAGCACCCAACTTATGAGTGCAGAAGAACTGAAAGAATTCAAAAAAGAAAAGAAAGAAAAAGAAAAGAAAGAAAAAGAAAAGAAAGAATTCAAAAAAGAAAAGAAAGAACAAAAAATTCTTTTTCTTAGGGCAGACTTAGAAAATCAGAGTGAAGAGCAAGAAGGTGACATCCAAGAGGCTTTTACAAACGCTTATGAAAAAATGTTGAGACAAAGAAAGGAAGAACTCCTTTCTAAACGGACAGGGAGGAAAGAAGAGTTTTTGGTTTATTGGCATCAGATCAATATCAATAGATTGCAGTTTTACAGGCGTAGGAGGTTAGCTACTGTGTTCAGGGAATCAAAAATAAAAAAGAGAAAAAGAAAAGTCCTTTTCAACTTTTGGAAGGCACATATACTGACTGTGGACAATACGGTATTTCCGTACCCGAGGAGTTCACGTCAACGACGCTGGCTACAGAAGGGGGTAATGGTTTTCAAACCCTACGCCCATCCGTTTATAAAAAATCGCGAACAATTGATTCTGTATCAAGCCATAAAGATTTCATTGGATCATAAGATGAAGCTAGAAACTAAGGAGAATTTGGATTTGCTTGTTCCTGAAATGATTTTCTCGTCTAGACGTCGTAGAGAATTGAGAATTCTCAATTCTTTAAATTTCAATTTCAAGAATAGGAATGGTGTGGATAACAATAGAGTATTTTCCAAGGAGAACAAAATAAAAAGCCGGGGTCAATTTTTGGATGAAAGTAAAGACCTTGATAGAGAGAAAAATGAATTCATTAAACTCAAGTTCTTTCTTTGGCCTAATTTTCGATTAGAAGATTTAGCTTGTATGAATCGCTATTGGTTTGATACCAGTAATGGCAGCCGTTTCAGTATGTTAAGGCTATATCTGTATCCACGATTCAAAATTCGGTGGTGGTAAATTTTTCCTATATATTCTGTACCATAAATGTTATATGCAAGCAACCAGATGCACATATGCCCTGTCTTACATCATACCCTACGGGGCTGAAGGAGTACAAGGCGCTACGGGGCTGAAGTAGTACAAGGCCCTACGGGGCTGAAGTAGTACAAGGCCCTACGGCGCTGAAGTAGTACAAGGCCTCCCTACGGGGCTGAAGGAGTACAAGGCGCTACGGGGCTGAAGTAGTACAAGGCCCTACGGGGCTGAAGTAGTACAAGGCCTCCCTACGGGGCTGAAGTAGTACAAGGCCCTACGGGGCTGAAGTAGTACAAGGCCCCTACGGGGCTGAAGTAACCCATGCCACAATCCCACCTTGAACCTGCAGTAGATTTAGGGATAATCAGTCTCGAACTGATGACTTCCACAGATAATATATATGGGCTTGTCTATAATAATAGCTAAAGGAAAGATTTTCTCAAGATTATTCTTCCGCTCCTTGAGATTTTGAGAATGGGTTGATTGAATTTGAAAATTCACTACTTGAATAAAAAAGTAAACAATTGAAATCTTAGATCAAAACCATAATTCCGACCGTAGTAATTACTATGGACATAAGAGAAGTAATTCGAAAGAATAATGTTACCAACATGAACTATAAAGGTCCTAAGGTAGTGAAATTCCTTGTCGGGATAGGATACTGCGATACTAAGTTAATTACATAGAGGAAAAAGGGGTAGCTTGATCGTTTTGATTTCACTTGTTTTTCAGGATACATAAGTCTTTATTAGCACTAATAAATAAAACATACGATAAAGGAGGAGTATGAATAAAAACGTAAACGGGTTTGGGGGAAACGGATTTTTTGGGGACTTTGAGATCGACCCGCTCGTAAAACGCGGATTTCAACGTTTGACAGATGATTTTAATCAGGAGCTACTGAAGAAGTTGTTGGAAAAACCCTTGGATGAGGA